GTTGGATTCAATCATAAAAAAAGAAGATTTGATTGAGTATCGAGGAGCAAAAGAATTTAGTCCGAAATACCAAATGAAAGTAGATCGGTTTTTTTTCATTCTCGAAGAAGTGCATATCTTACCGGGATCCTCATTAATAATGGTCCGGAACAATAGTATCATTGGAGTAGATACACGACTGGCTTTAAATACAAGAAGCCGAGTAGGCGGATTAGTCCGAGTGGAGAGAAAAAAAAAATATATTGAACTTAAAATCTTTTCTGGAGATATTCATTTTCCTGGAGAGACAGATAAGATATCCAGGCACAGCGGCATTTTTATACCACCAGAAACGGAAAAAAAAAATTATAAAGAATCAAAAAAATGGAAAAATTGGATCTATGTTCAACGGATCACACCTACCAAGAAAAAGTATTTTGTTTTGGTTCGACCCGTAGTCACATATGAAATATCCGATGGGATAAATTTAGCAACACTTTTCCCTCGTGATATCTTGCAGGAAAAGGATAATGTCCAATTTAGAGTTGTCAATTATATCCTTTATGGAAATGGCAAGTCAATTCGAGGAATTTATCACACAAGTATTCAATTAGTTCGGACTTGCTTAGTATTGAATTGGGACCAAGAACAAAATGGTTCTATAGAAGAGGTTCATGCTTCCTTTGTTGAGGTAAGGGCAAATGATCTAATTCGCGATTTCATAAGAATTGAGTTAGTCAAGTCCACTATTTCGTATACCGGAAAAAGGTATGATAGGGCAAGTTCCGGATTGATTCCCGATAATGGATTAGATTGCACCAATATCAATCCTTTTTATTCAAAGGCGAAGATTCAATCACTTAGCCAACATCAAGGAACTATTGGTATGTTGTTGAATCGAAATAAGGAATGCCAATCTTTGCTAATTTTGTCATCATCCAATTGTTCTCGAATTGGTCCATTCAATAGTTCGAAATATAACAATGTGACAAAAGAATCGGATCCCCTAATTCCAATTAGGGATTATTTAGGTCCCTTAGGCGCTATTGTACCTAAAATATCGAATTTTTCTTCATCTTACCATTTAATAACTCATAATCAGATCGTGTTAAAGAAATATTTGCTACTTGACAATTTGAAACAGATTTTCCAAGTACTTCAAGTACTTAAATACTGTTTAATAGATGAAAATAGGAGGATTTATAATCCCGATCTATGCAGTAACATCGTTTTGAACCCATTCCATTTGAATTGGTGCTTTCTACATCATGATTATTGTGAAGAGACATCGATCAAAATTAGCCTTGGACAATTTATTTGTGAAAATGTATGTCTATTTAAATACGAACCACACGTAAAAAAATCTGGTCAAATTTTAATTGTTAATGTCGACTTTTTAGTTATAAGATCGGCTAAGTCTTATTTGGCTACTCCTGGAGCAACTGTTCATGGTCATTATGGGAAAATCCTTTACGAAGGAGATACATTAGTTACATTTATATATGAAAAATCGAGATCTGGTGACATAACGCAAGGTCTTCCAAAAGTAGAACAAATCTTAGAAGTGCGTTCGATTGATTCAATATCGATGAACCTCGAAAGGAGAGTTGAAGGTTGGAACGAGCGTATACCAAGAATTCTTGGGATCCCCTGGGGGTTTTTGATTGGAGCTGAGCTAACCATAGCCCAAAGTCGTATCTCTTTGGTTAATAAGATCCAAAAGGTTTATCGATCCCAGGGGGTACAGATCCATAATAGACATATAGAGATTATTGTACGTCAAGTAACATCAAAAGTGTTGGTTTCAGAAGATGGAATGTCTAATGTTTTTTCGCCTGGAGAATTAATCGGATTGTTGCGAGCGGAACGAGCAGGGCGCGCTTTGGACGAATCAATCTGTTATCGGGCAATCTCATTGGGAATAACAAGAGCGTCTCTGAATACTCAAAGTTTCATATCCGAAGCAAGTTTTCAAGAAACCGCTCGAGTTTTAGCAAAAGCTGCTCTACGAGGTCGTATTGATTGGTTGAAAGGCCTGAAAGAGAACGTTGTTCTGGGGGGGATTATACCTGTTGGTACCGGATTCCAAAAATTTGTGCACCGTTCAAGGCAAGACAAAAACATTTATTTGGAAATCAAAAGAAAAAATCTATTCGAGTTGGAAATGAGAGATATTTTGTTACACCATAGAGAATTATTTTGTTCTTACGCGACAAACAATTTACATGAGACAAATTTACATGAGACATCAGAACAATCATTTATGCGATTTAATGATTCCTAAGAGCGGATTCATTTTCACTTTAACTATCTTTTAACTATACTGGTCTGATTATTGATTTGGTAATAAATAAAATAAGTAATTAAAAAAAATTATGGTTTGTGCCGTGTATCAATGGTCAATCCCCGGTAGAAGGTTCCATCGGAACAATTATTTATTTCAAGGTACCTCGTCTCTTTGTTAATAATACGAAAAAGAAAAAACAAAAAGGAAGTGTGGGAAAAAATGACAAGAAGATATTGGAACATCAATTTGGAAGAGATGATGGAAGCAGGAGTTCATTTTGGTCATGGTACTAAGAAATGGAATCCTAGAATGGCCCCTTACATTTCTGCAAAGCGTAAAGGTATTCATATTACAAATCTCGCTAGAACTGCTCGTTTTTTATCAGAAGCCTGTGATTTAGTTTTTGATGCAGCAAGTAGGGGAAAAAACTTCTTAATCGTCGGTACCAAAAATAAAGCATCGGATTCAGTAGCATCAGCTGCAATAAGGGCTCGGTCTCATTTTATTAATCAAAAATGGCTCGGTGGTATGTTAACGAATTGGTCCACTACGGAAACGAGACTTTATAAGTTCAGGGACTTAAGAGCAGAAGAAAAGATGGGGAAACTCAACCGTCTCCCCAAAAGAGATGCAGCAATGTTGAAGAGAAAATTATCTACCTTGCAAACATATCTCGGTGGGATCAAATATATGACGGGATTGCCTGATATTGTGATCATCGTTGATCAGCAAGAAGAATATACGGCTCTTCGAGAATGTGCCATTTTGGGGATTCCAACGATTTGTTTAATCGATACAAATTGTGACCCAGATCTTGCAGATATTTCGATTCCAGCCAACGATGACGCTATAGCTTCAATTCGATTGATTCTTAACAAATTAGTATCCGCAATTTGTGAAGGTCGTTCTAGCTATATAAGAAATCGTTGATTATGATTAAGATTAAGAATAATAAAATTAGTTAATGTTAATTATTGGGCAACTCCATAGATTTATTGGATCGGTTACTTTTTTTGAATTTTTAAAAATAGAAAAAAAAAGAACTGGGGATATTGATATATATTATGATGTTATGTGATTTCTTGGTATCCTAAATATATGATTAATGATTCAAGTTGGTGAGTTGAGAAGGAAATGGTTGAATCAAACTAATTCCTTTTTTGAAGTTCAATTTCTATCAGAGGACAATATGAATGTTATACCATGTTACATTAAAACACTCAAGGGGTTATACGATATATCGGGTGTAGAAGTAGGCCAACATTTCTATTGGCAAATAGGAGGTTTACAAATCCATGCCCAAGTACTTATCACTTCTTGGGTCGTAATTGCTATCTTGTTAGGTTCAGCCATCATAGCTGTTCGGAATCCACAAACCATTCCGACCGACGGTCAGAATTTCTTTGAATATGTCCTTGAATTTATTCGAGACTTGAGCAAAACCCAGATTGGAGAAGAATATGGACCTTGGGTTCCTTTTATTGGAACTATGTTCCTATTTATTTTTGTTTCTAATTGGTCAGGTGCCCTTTTACCTTGGAAAATCATACAGTTACCTCATGGGGAGTTAGCTGCGCCCACGAATGATATAAATACTACTGTTGCTTTAGCTTTACCCACGTCAGTGGCATATTTTTATGCAGGTCTTACCAAAAAAGGGTTGGGTTATTTCGAGAAATACATCAAACCAACTCCAATACTTTTACCAATTAACATCCTAGAAGATTTCACAAAACCCTTATCTCTTAGTTTTCGACTTTTCGGGAATATATTGGCTGATGAATTAGTAGTTGTTGTTCTTGTTTCTTTAGTCCCTTCAGTAGTTCCTATACCTGTCATGTTTCTTGGATTATTTACAAGTGGTATTCAAGCTCTTATTTTTGCAACGTTAGCCGCGGCTTATATAGGTGAATCCATGGAGGGTCATCATTGACTAGTTTTCGAAATAGTCTTTTTTTTTTAGCTTATCCCAATTCATGCATGGTTCAAGATAATCTGCTTGGTTGGAGAACATAATAGATATAAATACGTATGAATATATGACCTAGAGTCGTAGGAGAGAAGATGAACGATATTACGGAATTGTAAAAAAAAAAGGATGGAATGAAAGAATGGTTGGAAAGAAAGAAATGCAATAACTAGAGCCGTATGTATATGGATTTACAAAAACTTCATCATGGGTAGAAACAAAAAACGAGATATCGAAGTAGTTCTGACGATTCAGTAATATTATCATTAGTTTTTAGTTACTCCGACCCAATAGATCTTAATGATCAAACTTAATGATAAAATTAAGTAATAATTCATTGGTTGATTGTATCATTAACCATTTTTTTTTTGTGCGAGGAACTTACCATGAATCCACTGATTTCTGCCGCTTCCGTTATTGCTGCTGGATTGGCTGTAGGACTTGCTTCTATTGGACCCGGAGTTGGTCAAGGTACTGCTGCAGGCCAAGCTGTAGAGGGTATTGCGAGACAACCAGAAGCAGAGGGTAAAATACGAGGTACTTTATTGCTTAGTCTAGCTTTTATGGAAGCTTTAACAATTTACGGACTGGTTGTGGCATTAGCGCTTTTATTTGCGAATCCTTTTGTTTAATCCTAGAAATGTAAAAAAGTACCTTAGATTACATACTTTTTTTACTTTTTTTCTTTATTAACTTGAAATTAAATTGTCGTTTGCTTCTTCGAATTATATCAACACTTTACTCCTATAATTACTTATTTGTTGA